ACGATTTATTACTGACGAGCCATAGCAATTGCACCTATCAAAGCAACTAAAAGAATTATGGAAATAAGTTCAAATGGAAGGAAAAAATCTGTTGATAAATGAATCCCAATTTGTTGACTATTACTTAAAAAATCTTGTTCTATAATCTGGTTTGATCTTGTAGTCCAAATAATACCGTACCATGACGTATCTGTAATAATAGTAATTAGTGAAGCAAAAATACTTGCACAAACCATCGCAGTAACCCCATCCCCAACGGTCCAAAGAGTAAAATCGTTGTACGATGCTGAATCATTCATAAACATCACAGCAAATATGATTAAAACATTTATAGCTCCCACGTAAATAAGGAGCTGTGCGGCAGCTATAAAATGGGAGTTTGATGAAATATATAATAAAGATATACAAACAAGAACCAATCCCAATGAAAAGGCAGAATAAATTGTATTAGTAAGTAATACCACCCCTAAACCTCCTAATATAAGAACCAATCCTAGAAAGACTAAAAGAAAATCATGTATTGGTCCGGGTAAATCCATTTTATGTAAAATAAGAAATAAATAAAAAATCTTTCATGATCTTATTGACCTGACCAGGAAATGGACCCTATTTTTTTATGATATGTTTTTATGAATTTAATTCTAAATGCTAAGAAATTCTAATGAGTGTGGATTGATGTGTATCCAATAATTGAATCAATCTCGTTTTTTATCAGAATAATAAATTTAAAATGGGAGTTTGAACAAGCTATATATGTTAAAAAAATTACTGATAGATGATATATCACTCGATTTTAACTCCAAATGACGCCTCGATTCTCATCAACTAATTTAGAGTTGGGATTTCTATTGTAGTTATTGACCACGGAAAAATAAAATTAAAATTTGCAAATCATGGGGTTGACGCATTTTTTCTTTGAGGCGAATTCAAAATTGTTCGAATTGTGTAATCGTCAATTACTGGCATTGGTAAACGACCCAAAGCTATTTGATTATAATTCAATTCGTGACGATCATAAGTAGAAAGTTCATATTCTTCAGTCATTGATAAACAATTTGTTGGACAATACTCAACGCAATTACCACAAAAAATACAGATTCCGAAATCAATACTGTAATTAAGCAATCGTTTCTTTCTAATATTCGTTTCCAATTTCCAATCCACAACAGGTAAATCTATAGGACATACACGAACACATACTTCACAAGCAATGCATTTATCAAATTCAAAGTGGATTCGACCACGGAAACGTTCCGATGTGATTAATTTTTCATAAGGATATTGAATAGTTACAGGTAAACGATTTGCGTGCGATAAGGTAATCATAAAACTTTGACCAATGTACCTTGCAGCTCGGACTGTTTGTTGACCATAATTCATGAACCCGGTTACCATAGGGAACATATCGTGAATATCTATAATTTTTTTTTCTCTTGTTTGGGACAGGTCGTGATAGTGTATTTACAGTGCAAGGAGTTGGGAAGAAGTTGTTAATAATAGATTACCTAGAGAAATAGGTAAAAGAAATTTCCATCCAAGGTTTAATAATTGGTCCATTCTTAACCTCGGTAAAGTCCATCTTGTTGTGATAGGAATAAACAAGAACAAATATGTTTTAGCTAATGTAATAAAGAGAAAAATTGTGGTTCCAAAGACGCCGCCTACTTTATTTATTTCAAATAGTTCAGGAATAAACATGTACGGAATAGAGAGATTCCACCCACCCAAGTAAAGAACTGTTACAAACAATGAAGAAACTAGTAGATTTAGATAAGAAGCAACATAAAATAAACCAAATTTTATACCTGAATATTCAGTTTGATAACCCGCTACTAATTCTTCCTCTGCTTCTGGTAAGTCAAAGGGTAATCTCTCACATTCTGCTAGGGAGGAAATTATAAAAATGATAAACCCGATAGGTTGACGCCACAAATTCCATCCCCAAAACCCATATTTTGCCTGTGCCTCAACTATATCAACTGTACTTGAACTGTTAGATAATTATAGTCGGTGATAACATCACTGTTCCCATCGCTATTACAGAACCGTACATGAGATTTTCACCTCATACGGCTCCTCCAGGACCACAAAGAAATCTAAGGACCGGATCGGCATTCTTTATGGCGATATGTTCTAGATCGAGTAAAAATCTATTGAGAGGTCCCGAATTAGACCAATGGAATTCTGTTTGCTATAATAAAAAAAGTACTTCCGAATTGATCTCATCCTTTAATAATTTATAATGTTTTTTTGAGTAATAACTTAAACCTTCAATAAAATACTCCTTCTATAAATATTCATAGATAGTGGATTCAAAAAAAGTAAAGGATTATTTCGTTCTTGATAGTAATTTCTTTAATCGGTGGATAGGAGCATACTCTGGATCGGAATCATGGGGAGTACTACCTGATCATTTCTACTAACGTAAAGCCCCAATTAGTCTTCCTTTTATGTGGAAACGGCCCTTTGTATAATTTATATAATCTCTATTACTAATCCCTTGTGTAATTTGGTGTTTCTAACCATCCACTCAATTTTGCCCAATCGCCTGTTATGGTAGTCGGGTAATATAGCCAAACGCTAATGAAAACCCCATACAGTTGATCTTGTGAACCCGTTTCAAGCCATGATGCCCAACCAACCAATCTTGGGGTAAACAGTCTCTACTGCTTATATTTACTTTTGCTTAATCCTGGTACAGAGGAAATGAGGCTCGACTTCTTACTGCGAACTTATAAGCTGTTTTTTTTCACTCATAGAACTATCTGATTTAGTTCATCAACACTAACGATGAACAAAAAACGGAGACTATCTATTCAACGCTTTCCGCGAAAGAACGGAAATAGTCAAAAGTTTATGTCTCAACGAATCACACGTAGAGATATTGATAACACACATAGAGTTAATGGTATTTCATAACTAATGGATTGAGCAGCTGCTCGTAAACCACCTAAAAAGGAATATTTATTGTTTGATCCATATCCTGATATAAGAAGTCCGATAGGAGCAATACTTGAAATAGCGATCCATAAAAAAACCCCGATATTGAGATCAGCTAGGATAAGATGATAACCAAAAGGAATTACTGAATAACTTAGTAAAATTGATATGACCGCTACCGATGGTCCGATACTGAATAAACCACTATCTCCTCTAGATGGAATAATATTTTCTTTAACAAGTAGTTTTGTCCCATCTGCTAGAGCTTGGAGAATTCCTAAAGGGCCGGCATATTCAGGTCCAATACGTTGTTGTATCCCTGCGGATAGTTCTCTTTCTAACCACACAATTACTAGTACACCTATTGTGATTCCCAATACAAGAGTCAAAATAGGGATAAGCATCCATATGATCCCATAAATCTCCTTTAAAGACTCCAATCTGTAAAAAGAATTGATATCTTGTATTTCTGTTCTATCAATTATCATTTCAACGGTCAACTTCTCCCATAATGATATCTATACTACCTAGTATCGTCATAATATCAGCCAATTTCATTCTTTTAACTAACTGAGGAAGAATTTGCAAATTGATAAAACCTGGCGGTCGTATTTTCCATCGCCAAGGAAAAACACTTTGATCTCCTATCAAAAAAATGCCCAACTCTCCCTTTGGTGCTTCGATTCTTGCATAAAGTTCTTGTTTCGAGAATTCAAAAGTGGGCGAAGGTTTTTTACTAATGAATCGATATTCAAAATCATTCCATTTTGGATCCCTTACTATATCAAAGCATCGGTTTTCTAAATTCTCATATGGCCCTCCTGGAATTCCTTCCAGAGCCTGTTGAATAATTTTTATAGATTCCGTCATTTCGCTGATTCGTACTAAATAACGAGCTAATGAATCTCCTTCTTTTTGCCATTTTATTTCCCAATTAAATTCGTCATAACACTCATAATGATCAACTTTACGAAGATCCCACTTTATTCCGGAAGCTCGTAGCATTGGTCCTGATAAACCCCAATTTATTGCTTCCTCTTCGCTAATAATCCCTACTCCCTCAACTCGGTCTAAAAAAATAGTATTTCGTGTAATAAGGTTTTGATATTCAGCAACCCCTGTTAAAAAATAATCACAGAAATCTAAACATTTATCTATCCAACCATGGGGTAGATCAACAGCGACTCCTCCGATACGAAAATAATTATGCATCATTCTCATACCAGTGGCAGCTTCGAATAGATCATATACTAATTCTCTTTCTTTGAAAATATAGAAGAAAGGGGTTTGTGCCCCAATATCGGCCATAAAAGGGCCGAGCCATAACAAATGAGAAGCTATACGACTCAACTCCAACATAATTACTCTTATATAGCTGGCTCTTTTCGGTACTTGAATATTTCCTAACTGCTCTGGTGCATTTACGGTTATCGCTTCTGTGAACATAGTAGCTAAATAATCCCACCTTGTTACATAAGGCAAATATTGTATAATTGTTCGGTTTTCTGCTATTTTTTCCATTCCTCTGTGTAAATAACCCAATATTGGTTCACAGTCAATAACATCTTCACCATCTAGAGTAATGATCAGTCGAAGAACACCATGCATTGATGGGTGCTGAGGACCCATATTTACTATCATGAGGTCTTTTTTTGTAGCTGGTACATTCATAGGTTTTTCCCCGATTGATTCTTCCATGAATTGCCGAAAATAATCAAAATTCAAGATCTAACAAATCAAATAATTAAAGTTCTTTAAAATTTTAATTAGTGAGTTTTTGGCTCACGAATTTCCAACCGACCAATTAATTCTTTATAACGTACTCTATTTTTCTTTGACAAATAAGCTAGTAATCGTTGACGTTTTCCCAGAATTTTACGTAAACCTCTCTGAGATAAATAGTCTTTTCTGTGCAATTCCAAATGTGAAGTAAGTCGTCGTATCTTATTAGTGAAACTTAATACTTGAAATTCAACAGACCCCGGGTTTTCTTCTTTTTTTTCTTGGAAAAAAACTGAAATGAATGCATTTTTTACCATAAAACGTAAATTGCGCCCCCTTTTATTGTTTAAAGATATTTTTTTATTGTTAATTTTACTGATCAGAAATAATAAATAAGAATAATGTTAACCATTTGACTAAATTAAATTATCTACCTTTAATTTTCTCAAAAAAATGAGTCACTGATGAATCCAATTTGAAGTTGATTTTTTTATTTATAGATCAAATTATCATGGAATGTAAGATACTACATGTATGTATTAGTTTGCTTTGAAATATTAGATATGTTACCTGATAGCTGATATCTAGCAAAAATTTATCGTCGTCGATTTTAAAATTGTGGATAGTGTGGATACATATGTAGCCTTAACACACTGAAACTACTGCTATTAGTGGTATCAAACCAATAGCGATTCATACAAGCTAAATCTTCTAATCGATAAGTGGGCCACAGAAAGCACTTTAATTTTATTAATTTCTTTTTATCTATACCAAGATTTGGACTTGTATCCAAAAATTTAACACAGTTTTTTACGTTCTTTCCATCCCAAAGTATGGGATTTCGACTCGCACCCTTCCCTTTTCTTGAATTGAATGAAATTACAATTCTAAATTCTCTCCGACGTCTAGGTGATAAAATATTTTCGGGAACGAGCAAAGCATAATAGTTTTTTTCTCTATTTCCAGTTAGTTTTTGATGTCTTGTAAGGGATTTATAAAAATTCTTTTTATCACCATATCTTTGATTAATGCGATCTTTATTCTTATGAACCAATGAAATACTTATGCTTTGATATCTAATAAATTTTCCATTAGTTTTCACAGACAGACGAACCGGTTCGATGCTAACCCCCCCCCCTTTCACCAATTCGGGAATATGGACATCCTTGTGACTCAGCATTATATTGAAAATCATTTCGCCTCGTTGGAGAGAGGATATAAAAACTTTTCGCGGGCTTCTCAGTCTAAGCAGGAGACAATATACCTTGATATTATTGATTAGTTGTTGATTAAAAAAATAATCACTTCTAATAAGCAAATTATTATTTAGGAAAAAATCGAATTCTGTTTCTGTAGCGCTTGTGTTTTGCTTTTTCTTTGTATGGTTTTTGATGACTGATCCCGCATAATCTTCTTCAATATATTTTTTTTCATTAATGTTTTTATTTGGACTAATCGGTGCATTTCCCTGAAAAAAAAAAAAAAGTAATTTTATGGGTATGACCCAGGGTTTTATTTTATATGAATTATAAAGTAACATAACTTCTGGGAAGAACCAAAGTTCAAAATCGGATATAGCCTTGCTTTGTATTTCTTCATTCATTCCCATCCAAGCAAATTGTTTTTTATTGAAGGGGTTGATGTCTTCATCAATTGTGAGATAAAAAGGATATTTCTTATACATTTTATCAACTTTTTGATCGTGACTAGTCTGTTTATTACTGGTGCTATGGATCCAAGCCTCACTATTGAGCTTCTTTCTAACACTAAAATGGATAATTTCCCAATCGGCATATTTTCTATCCGGATTTTTAGCCATAATAGTATCTTTTCCTAGATAATTCTTGATAAGTATAATTGCCAGCCCATCAAATAATTTTTTTTTATCTATGTTGTAATTATAAGAAATCTCTTCAGTATTGTTTACGTGTAATGATGATACATAACTATAGGAGTTCCTCTTAGCTTCATAATTAATAGATTTAGATGAGAAGAGGTCATATTCAGAGTGTCTTTTAAAATTTTCTTTTTTCTTTTTTAATAGAGAATAAGTTTCTTTTTCATATGAATACCATTTGTTTAAATCTTTTTGGGGGGCTTGATTAACTCTATTTTGCCATTTTTGGGCTACTAATTTAGACCATTGAATTTTAGATAAATTATATTGATAATGAACCCGTAACCAATTTTTCCATTGATTCAGTCTAGAATTACGAAGTTTTTTATTTTTTAATTCGGAACTCAATATTCCTTGTGTTCTAAAATATCCCGTTAGTTCGTTTTTCTTTAAAACAGGTGTTCCGTGATATTGAAGAACAGATCTTAAGTTAATAACGTGGGTTTTTGATAATTTGTAAAATACATATGCTTGTGACAAAGAAGGTAAGTTCTTTGGATATTTATTAATATTACTATTAGAAAGTGACTTTATAAAGTGAATTTTTTTGTGTTTTTTTTTCTCAATTCTTTCGGGATTTGCTTTAATATAAATAGTGTAAATGTTTTTTTTAACTTTTTTTGTTGTTGATTCAAGAAAAACTTGTGTGTCGATCCGAAGAATATTAATCATACCTAAGAAGTATATCCTTTGAAAGAAAAATTTTAGAAAAAAGTGTGATTTACGGATTAATCTAATCTTTATTCTTTTTAACACCTGCAAAAAAAATATATAGGATTCTAATCTGTTAGCATCATTACTTTTTTTGTTCGAACTAATGTTTTTTTCTTTTATAAGTTTGTTTATTTGAGTTATGATTAGGCTTGTTCTATCAGTCAGCTCTTTTGTTTTTTTTTCTGGCAGTGAATAACTTCTCCAATCAATAGATTTTATTTTACTGG